AAGTAAACAGTCAATAGTTAATGGTTCCAATTTGTCGGCTGAAAATACCCATTTGATTTTTCAATAGAAAAGCGAGAGAATGTTTTTAGCATTGTGTAGTTTCAAATACTATACAATCAATCGAAGGGATGAATCAAATGCAATCAAAAGGGGGTGTTTCTTTTAGGACAAGGATTAAGGAAAACAGGAGTGCAAGTACAATAAAAATTCAGTAATCCGGGAAAATTTGCATCTATTTTGTATCATTTTGGCGGCATGGCCGAGTGGTAAGGCGGGGGACTGCAAATCCTTTTTCCCCAGTTCAAATCTGGGTGTCGCCTGATCAACAAAAAACTCGGAATCTCTTCTGTTTTGCTGATATAATTCGCAGAATTCTTCCCCGGTAGAAGCCGAGGAAACCGACTGTTGATACTTTGTTTGATTCTAAACATGTGGTCTGAAGGTTTTCTAAAAGAAAAGATTGTGAATCCTCGTTCGCATCTAGGATTCAAGGAAATATTCTAATCTACTGGTAGAGGGGTTATCAAGACTTCACGATTCCCTTCTATTACTAAGGGGGTGTCTAATGACTGGATCTTGAATCAAATTGTAGAGCCTGATAGGAAATTCAATTACGAGTTTTGGAAAGGGGCGGAAGTTGCTTTATATACGACGGACTCGCGCGAATCTCTGAGTGCTCAGGTATCCGGATGGATAATTGACTTTTATAGAAAAAGGGTCAAAAAGAAAGAATTTCTTTTCGGCAACCCCTAGTCAAGCCCCCCTCTTTCAGAGCGATAATCGGGAAAGGGGGGTACGGATTAGATCAAATGGGGAAATAGAGGTCTGTAATAGATAGTGATTTCTCTTTTTTAGTGATTTCTCCCCTTCTGTTTTTACTTACGAAGGTCACCAAAACAAAAAAAGAATAGGGCTTATTATTCTTATTCCTACATGTTCCCATTCCCTTAGGATGTTACTACGTATTTTGCTTGTGTTTAATCTTTCCCGATTCGAAATCATAATCGATTTATTGGATTCTCAATAGTGTTAGGTCAGAATCCCTTTTTGACTTTGCGCCATTGATTCCACTATTATTAGTGAAGAATAATGGAATAATTCTTTCGTATTTATAGAGATAGGGGACATAATTCACATGGATATAGTAAGTCTCGCTTGGTCTGCTTTAATGGTAGTCTTTACATTTTCCCTTTCACTCGTAGTGTGGGGAAGAAGTGGGCTTTAGAAGTACTACTAATTGAGTTGAGGAATCAAACCGTATCTATTGTTTTATAGATCGTTCTGCAACGCATTTTGAACTATTCAAAAGAATCTGCATTTCGAATCCCGTTGGACTTCAATGGAGTAATCTAGGATATGAATCATACTCTTTCAATCAAAGAGATATTTCAGCGATTCCCGTGTTTGTATTTCGAAAAGAAAGGGATTCAGATGATTGGAAATTGATTCCAACCTAAAATTCTTCCGAAATTTTCTATTTCAATCAATGGAATGGGCTCGTACTATGTTTATAGATGGATACTGAGGAAGACCGGACCTTTTTTTTGATTTCTTTCCCTCTTTACTCTTCAAAGAAGAAGTCATTTTGTTAAGTGTATACGCACTTTCTATGAGAAATGATAGAGAGATAGTGGTTGTCTAACGAAAGACTATGCAATAATAAGATCTTGCCTCGGGCGAGTCACATATTGGACATTTACCGCCCGGTTTCTAATTTTAGAAAGGCGATTTATCCTTTATCGACTTATTTCATATCCTGGTTCGGGCGTTAAATAAAAACCGGTGAGGTTTCCTCTTACTAATAAGGAAGAGGAAAGGAATTAGAATCCTAAGAGAAGAATTATTTCCGATTCATCGGAACAAATAGATGTAGCAAATTGGGTGTTATGTCAATTCCATACAATATATGGAATTAATATACACATATATGAAGAGAATATTGTAGATTGATCTATAGAAACTTAAGCCTTTATCTTTATTCTAGATTACAACTTTATAGTCTAAGTTTATAGACTAAGAGATAGATAGTATGAAATAGATGAATCTTGCTTTCTACCATACTATCTATCTCTTAGAATACTGCCGATTATAGTCCGCTCATTTCATTTAAGTTAAGATGTGAAATTGGAATCCTTTTCATTTGACTTCGTCAATTTTTGATAATAACTCAGAAGGAAAGTTTCATTCAAATGAATTTTCAAATTCAATTGAATGAATCATTTTGACTGACTGTTTTTACGTAAATGATTAGTAGAAAAGCGGTAGGAACTAGAATGAATAGTGCAGTAGCAATAAATGCAAGAATATTTACTTCCATAATCTCATCGGTTTTTTTACTTCGCAATAACTCGGGATTTAATCCCCTAGAGATGATAAATCTTTCATCTGTAAATTCAATGAATGAATTACCTCTCGATGAGGATCAATATCATGAATAACAATATCTGATCTATCAAATCAATTCGTCGTCGAGACTTGAATAGTATAACATAGGAAGTTC